ATATGGGACAAAAAATAAATCCACTTGGTTTCAGACTTGGTACAACCCAAAATCATCATTCCTTTTGGTTCGCACAACCAAAAAGTTTTTCCATGGGTCTACAGGAAGATGAAAAAATACGAGATTGTATCAAGAATTATGTACAAAAAAATATGAGAATATCCTCGGGTTTCGAAGGAATTGCGCGTATAGAAATTCAAAAAAGAATCGATCTTATTCAGGTCATAATCCATATTGGATTCCCAAATTTATTAATAGAGGGTCAAAGCCGAGGAATCGAAGAATTACAAACAAATGTACAAAAAGAGTTGAATTCTGTAAACTGGAGACTCAACATTGCTATCACAAGAGTTGAAAAACCTTATGGACAACCTAATATTCTGGCAGAATACATAGCTTTACAGTTAAAAAACAGAGTTTCGTTTCGAAAAGCAATGAAAAAAGCTATTGAATTAACTGAGCAAACAAATACAAAAGGAATTCAAATACAAATTGCAGGGCGTATCGACGGAAAAGAAATTGCACGTGTCGAATGGATCAGAGAAGGTAGGGTTCCCCTACAAACCATTCGCGCTAAAATTGATCATTGTTCCTATACAGTTCGAACTATCTATGGAGTATTAGGCATAAAAATTTGGATATTTGTAGACGGAAAATAATGGACCCTTATTTATCTTATTATTCTATCCAGCGATAGAACAAAAAATGAAAAACTGTTTCATTTTCCTCCTGTTTGTTGAATCAAATATGAGCTTAATTCTTTTAATTCTATAGGGATGAATAAAAATTTGATTTACATTTTTGGTAGAATTGCTATGCTTAGTGTGTGACTCGTTGTCTTGGTTTTTCTTTAGAGTCAGTATAAAAAAAATAGAATGACTACTATTATGAACTAGTAACTATAGAAACTAATAACCAACTTATGGCTTCGTATTGTCGAGATCCCCCAAACAGTCACTATATGAGGTATCGATCATATAGTTGTAGCAACTGCAAATTTTTCCAAAAAAAGAAATTGGATTCCGGGTTGTGAATAAAAAGGAGATGTAGATAAATTAAATGGAAAGACGATAGATAGAAAGAAAAAAATATCAACGCGATATATGATTCCAATATGTATGGTTTATGAATCATTTTTTTTTATAAAAGGCAGTGTGATAAAGCATCAATACTGAAAAAGTAAAGAGCCACGAGTTAATAGAAACTGAGGATATTAACTTGGAAACGCATTTTGTTGGGAGCTCCATTGTCGAGTTCAGGCCTAATCAGTGACGGAGAAGCCATGGGAACGACGGAACCCGTGACTGCATAGGATTCTATTGAAAACGAATCCTAATGATTCATTGGGTGGGATGGCGGAACGGACCGGGAACCAATTAATTAAAATTTTCTGAAACAGTCATGGGTTGACCCTACAAATGAAGCAGAAAAGAGTCAATATTCGCCCGCGAAACATTGATTTTTTGGATTAAATATAAATATATATAATATATATTAAAAATAATATATAAAAAATATAAAAATATAATATTAATATAAATTATAAATAATATAAATTATAAAATATAAATAAAAATATATAAAATAATATAATTATAATATATATTAATATAAATTATCTTGTGAAGTATATATCTTGTGGGTAAAGATAAATATATCTTGCATGCAGCTTTCCTATGTAATATCAATAAAATAAATCCAATTTTTTAGTGTATTGTATTATTAATAAAATACATGTATATCTGTAATATTATTGAATCCTTTATATTTAATTTATATTGAATTGTTTCTTCTTTCGCGAGGAGCCGGATGAGAAGAAACTCTCATGTCCGGTTCTGCAGTAGAGATGGAAGAGGTAAACAACCATCAACTATAACCCCAAAAGAACCAGATTCCGTAAACAACATAGAGGAAGAATGAAAGGAATGTCTTATAGAGGCAATCATATTTGTTTTGGAAGATACGCTCTTCAGGCACTTGAACCCGCTTGGATCACAGCTAGACAAATAGAAGCGGGGCGAAGAGCAATGACCCGATATGCACGTCGTGGGGGAAAAATATGGGTACGTATATTTCCCGACAAACCTGTTACAGTAAGACCTACAGAAACACGTATGGGTTCGGGGAAAGGGTCTCCCGAATATTGGGTATCTGTTGTTAAACCGGGTCGAATACTTTATGAAATGGGCGGAGTATCCGAAACTGTGGCCAGAGCAGCTATTTCAATAGCTGCGTGTAAAATGCCTATACGAACTCAATTTATTATTGCGGGATAGAGATGTAGAACAAAAGAAAAGGGTATTAGGAATGAATGCAAAAATACAATTGCGGTTTTTTTCTGGACAGATAATATTTCTTTTCTTTCTTCATCCTTTGCATTGAAAGAGCAGATAAAAAATGATATGATTCAACCTCAGACCCTTTTAAATGTAGCGGATAATAGCGGGGCTCGAGAATTGATGTGTATTCGAATTTTAGGAACTAGTAATCGCCGGTATGCTCATATTGGTGACGTTATTGTTGCTGTAATCAAAGAAGCAGTGCCCAATATGCCGCTCGAAAGATCAGAAGTTATTAGAGCTGTAATTGTACGTACGTGTAAAGAACTCAAGCGCGAAAACGGTATGAGAATACGATATGATGACAATGCTGCAGTTGTCATCGATCAAGAGGGAAACCCAAAAGGGACTCGAGTTTTTGGTGCAATTGCCAGGGAATTGAGAGAATTCAATTTCACAAAAATCGTCTCATTAGCTCCTGAAGTATTATAAATATTAGTAGATAGAATTATGATATAGTAGAATATCTGAAATAGATAAATTAGTAGATTGTGTCTCAAGCATATACTTTTTTTATGAATTCATAAAAAAAAAAAATAAACACGTTGATTATATCAAAATTTGGAGGCAACTATAATTATAGTTCATCATGGGTAGGGACACTATTGCCGAAATAATAACTTCTATAAGAAATGCTGACATGAAAAAAAAAGGAACGGTTCGAATAGCATCTACAAATGTCACCGAAAACATTGTTAAAATACTTCTGCGAGAGGGTTTTATTGAAAACGTTAGAAAACTTCGAGAAAGTAATAAAAATTTCTTGGTTTCAACCCTGCGACATAAAAGAACTAGGGAAAGAATATATAAAACAATTTTAAAGCGTATCAGCCGACCAGGTCTACGAATCTATTCCAATTACCAACGAATTCCTAGGATTTTAGGCGGAATGGGGATTGCTATTCTTTCTACTTCTCGAGGTATAATGACAGATCGAGAAGCTCGCTTAGAAGGAGTTGGGGGAGAAATTTTGTGTTATATATGGTGATCCTTTTCCTAGGGCATCAAAATTTGATTTCTAACTTCTAGGTTGTGAAAAGAAAAAGAGAGGAAAAGTGAGTTATATGACTGCTCCCCCATTAATTGATACTTCAAGGGAGGATTGCCCGGAATAAAAAAAACAAAAATGGATTCATGAGGGTTTAATTACTGAATCACTTCTCAATGGTCTGTTCCGTGTCCCTTTAGACAATGAAAATCTAATTCCAGGTTATTTTTCGGGGAGGATCGACGTTTATCCGGATACTACCAGGAGATAGAGTCAAAATCGAAGTAAGTAGTTGTGGTTCAACCTGCAAGGAATGTATAATTTATAAACTTCGCAAGGAAGATTTGAACAATTCGGGGATTTTTTTATTTCATTCGTGCAGGGTTCGAGGTTCAAAAATTAAGGAAACTTTTTTTACTTCAAAGAATAGATTCAGAATTAAGGTAAGGAATCGTAAATATGAAAATAAGGGCTTCCGTTCGTAAAATTTGTGAAAAATGTCGACTGATCCGTAGGCGCGGACGAATTATAGTGATTTGTTCTAATCCAAGACATAAACAGAGACAAGGATAATCTTTTGAGCTTTTTTTTTTCTAAAGGAAGGATCAATGTAAAAAAAAAAAGAATCTGTTTTAACATGAAATGGATATCTCCGTATATTTCTGACTCATATTTATGAGATGATAAAATATGACAAAACCTATACCAAGAATTAGTTCACGTAGAAATGGACGTATTGGTTCGCGTAAGAGTGGACGTAGAATTCAAAAAGGAATTATTCATGTTCAAGCGAGTTTCAACAATACCATTGTAACTGTTACAGATGTACGAGGGCGGGTGGTTTCTTGGTCCTCCGCGGGTACTTCTGGATTCAAAGGCGCAAAAAGAGGAACACCTTTTGCTGCTCAAGCCGCCGCGGCAAATGCTATTCGTACAGTCGTGGATCAAGGTATGCAACGCGCAGAAGTCATGATAAAAGGTCCTGGTCCGGGACGAGATGCAGCATTACGAGCTATTCGTCGAAGTGGTATACTATTAAGTTTCGTACGTGATGTAACTCCTATGCCACATAATGGATGTAGACCCCCTAAAAAAAGACGTGTATAGAAATAAGAATTGAACGAATTTCAAGAGAAATAAATGATTCAATAATCTAATCAAGTAACAATAATATATTATTATGGTTCGAGAGGAAATAGCAGGATCCACTCGAACACTACAGTGGAAGTGTGTTGAATCAAGAATAGACAGTAAGCGTCTTTATTATGGGCGTTTCGTTCTGTCCCCGCTTATGAAAGGTCAAGCCGATACCATAGGTATCGCTATGCGACGGACTTTACTTGAAGAAATAGAAGGAACATGTATAACACGTGCAAAATCTGAAAAAGTACCACATGAATATTCTACGATAGTGGGTATTGAAGAATCAGTACATGAAATTTTAATGAATTTGAAAGAAATTGTATTGAGAAGTAATCTATATGGCATTCGAGACGCATCCATTTGCGTCAAAGGCCCCAGATACATAACAGCTCAAGATATTATCCTACCACCCTCTGTAGAAATAGTTGACACTACACAGCATATAGCTACCCTAACGGAGCCTCTTGATTTGTGTATTGCATTACAAATCAAAAGAGATCGTGGATATCGTATGAGACCTACAAATAACT